GCGAATCCATGAAACAACTCTCAGAAATATTTTTCCCTTTTGGAAGATACAGGGGCGAAACAATCAACCTATTGATATTGCAAGACCAAAAAGATTCTTCCAATGTCTCATTTCTGGGTCCAATGGAATTCATAGGTATAGGAAGAAGCCCCATCAAATAGAGATTTTTTCTTTCGACAATCTTTCGATTGTTAATACGAGATATAAGGACCGCTACTACAAGCAGTATTATACCTTTGATCGTGAAATATCGATTGCTTCTTAAACCCTGTGAATCACGTGAAAGTAGGATACTCCAAATTCGGGGGTCAAAGAGTTTCATAAAACGTTCTTGGTGGAAAAGAATGTGAGTGAAAGATCCCACTGAATCGAATTTGGTCCATGAATCTAAGAAATAGTGAGAATTCTTGATCTCTCTCAATATCTCTCTCAATTCGAAGATCCAGGATTTGAATTGATGTCCTCTCATTGATTCCTCCTAAAGATTTCATTTCAATTGGAATTTGGTTATTTACGATGTACGATGATCCCTGTTAAGCATCCATGGCTGAATGGTTAAAGCGCCCAACTCATAATTGGCAAATTCGTAGGTTCAATTCCTGCTGGATGCACGCCAATGGGAACGTTCAATAAGTCTATTAGAATTGGCTCTGTATCAATGGAATATCATCATCCATACATACCGAATTGGTATGGTATATTCATACCATAACATATGAACAGTAAGAACTAGAATTCTTATTGATACTGGAACTCATAGGGAAGAAAATGGATTTATGGATGGAATCAAATATGCAGTATTTACAGAAAAAAGTATTCGGTTATTGGGGAACAATCAATATACTTCTAATGTCGAATCAGGATCAACTAGGACAGAAATAAAGCATTGGGTCGAACTCTTCTTTGGCGTCAAGGTAATAGCTATAAATAGTCATCGAGTCCCGGGAAAGGGTAGAAGAATGGGACCTATTATGGGACATACAATGCATTACAAACGTATGATCATTACGCTTCAACCAGGTTATTCTATTCCACCTCTTATAGAGAAAAGAACTTAAAGCAAAATACTTAATAACACGGCGATACATTTATACAAAACTTCTACCCCGAGCACACGCAATGGAGCCATAGACAGTCAAGTCAAATCAAATCCACGAAATAATTTGATCCATGGACAGCGTCGTTGTAGTAAAGGTCGTAATGCCAGAGGAATCATTACCGCAGGGCATAGAGGGGGAGGTCATAAGCGTCTATACCGTAAAATAGATTTTCGACGGAATGATAAAGACATATCTGGTAGAATCGTAACCATAGAATACGACCCTAATCGAAATGCACACATTTGTCTCATACACTATGGGGATGGTGAGAAGAGATATATTTTACATCCCAGAGGGGCTATAATTGGAGATACCATTGTTTCTGGTACAGAAGTTCCTATATCAATGGGAAATGCCCTACCTTTGAGTGCGGTTTGAACTATTGATTTACGTAATTGGAAGTAACCAATTAGGTTTACGACGAAACCTAGAAATCGATCACTGATCCAATTTGAGTACCTCTACGGGAGAAACCTCAGCAGAAAACTGTTGAGTAACGGCAGCAAGTGATTGAGTTCAGTAGTTCCTCATAGAAAATTATTGACTCTAGAGATATGGTAATATGGAGAAGACAAAAAAAAAATTGTTTGAAGCACGCACAGAACCGGAGAGCGCCCCTTGTTTCAAAGAGAGGAGGCCGGATTATTCACATTTAATTTGATGGTCAGAGGCGAATTAAAAGCTAAGCAGTGGTAATTATAAAGATCCCCCGGGGAAAAATAGAGATGTCTCCTACGTTACCCGTAATATGTGGAATGGAAGTATTGACGTAATTTCATAGAGTCATTCGGTCTGAATGCTACATGAGGAACATAAGCCAGATGACGGAACGGGGAGACCTAGGATGTAGAAGATCATAACATGAGTGATTCGGCAGATTTGGATTCCTATATATCCACTCATGTGATACTTCATCATACGATTCATATAAGATCCATCTGTCTAGATATCATCATATACATCTAGAAAGCCGTATGCTTTGGAAGAAGCTTGTACAGTTTGGGAAGGGGTTTTTATTGATAAAAAAGAAGAATCTACTTCAACCGATATGCCCTTAGGCACGGCCATACATAACATAGAAATCACACTTGGAAAGGGTGGACAATTAGCTAGAGCGGCAGGTGCTGTAGCGAAACTGATTGCAAAAGAGGGTAAATCGGCCACATTAAGATTACCATCTGGGGAGGTCCGTTTGATATCCAAAAACTGCTTAGCAACAGTCGGACAAGTGGGTAATGTTGGGGTGAACCAAAAAAGTTTGGGTAGAGCCGGATCTAAGCGTTGGCTAGGTAAGCGTCCTGTAGTAAGAGGAATAGTTATGAACCCTGTAGACCATCCCCATGGGGGCGGTGAAGGGAGAGCTCCGATTGGTAGAAAAAAACCCACAACTCCTTGGGGTTATCCTGCGCTTGGAAGAAGAAGTAGGAAAAGGAAAAAATATAGTGATAGTTTTATTCTTCGTCGCCGTAAATAAATAAGAATATAGAAAACTGAATTTTTAGAATTTGAAATAATGTGATGGGCGAACGACGGGAATTGAACCCGCGCGTGGTGGATTCACAATCCACTGCCTTGATCCACTTGGCTACATCCGCCCCTTATCTAGCTAAAGGATTTTAGCTTTTTTCTTTTTCCATTCATCATTATTGTATTTATTCTTACCTTCATACTTAGATCGATATATTGGGCATAGAATGCCAATTTTAAAAATGTAATGTAATAAAGGAGTAATCCCCTGTGACACGTTCAATAAAAAAAAATCCTTTTGTTGCTAATCATTTATCGGCAAAAATTGAAAAACTAAACATAAGGGAGGAAAAAGAAATAATAGTAACTTGGTCTAGGGCATCTACCATTATACCCACAATGATTGGCCATACAATTGCTATTCATAATGGAAAAGGGCATTTACCTATTTATATAACAGATCGTATGGTGGGTCATAAATTGGGAGAATTCGTGCCTACTCTAACTTTCGCAAGACATGCAAAAACCGATAGTAAATCTCGTCGTTAATTTTTTTTTTTTTTTTTTCTAAAAAATAATTAATAAGACTAAAATTTTAATTAAATCTTAAAATATTATATTTTTATTTTATAAGTAAAATTAGGCAGTTTTTATTCATTTTTAGTGGGGATAACCTTATGATAAATAGAAAGAACTCGCGTTGGAGTACAGAAATTAAAGCTTTAGCTCAACATAAACATATATGTATGTCGGTTTTCAAAGCACGAAGAGTAATTGATCAAATTCGTGGACGCTCCTATGAAGAAGCACTTATGATACTAGAACTTATGCCTTATCGAGCATCTTATCCCATTTTGAAATTAGTTTTTTCCGCGGCAGCAAATGCTAGTAATAACATGGGCTTAAACAAAGCTAATTTATTTATTAGTAAAGCTGAAGTTAACGCGGGTACTATTGTGAAAAAATTAAGACCCCGGGCTCGAGGACGTAGTTATCCGATAAAAAGACCTACTTGTCATATAACAATTATATTGAGGGATAAAACTAAATTAGTTAAAGATGAATCTTAACTTTCGATTCATCTTTCGAAAAAATATATATGGTAAAGATAATCTAATAGAAAAATATGGGACAAAAAATAAATCCACTTGGTTTCAGACTTGGTACAACCCAAAGTCATCATTCCTTTTGGTTCGCACAACCACAAAATTATTCCGCGGGTATACAGGAAGATGAAAAAATACGGAATTGTATCAAGGATTATGTACAAAAAAATAAGAAAACGTCCTCAGGTTTTGAAGGAATAGCACGTATACAAATAAAAAAAAGAATCGATTTGATCCAAGTCATAATCCATATTGGATTCCCTAATTTATTAATAGAGGGCCGAACACGAGGAATCGAAGAATTACAGATGAATGTACAAAAGGAGTTTCATTATGTGAACCATAGACTCAACATTGCTATAACAAGAGTTGAAAAACCTTATGGACAACCTAATATTCTTGCGGAATATATAGCTTTACAATTAAAAAATAGAGTTTCATTTCGAAAAGCAATGAAAAAAGCTATTGAATTAACTGAACAAACGGATACAAAAGGAATTCAAGTACAAATTGCCGGGCGTATTGACGGAAAAGAAATTGCACGCGTCGAATGGATCAGAGAGGGTAGGGTTCCTCTACAAACAATTCGTGCTAAAATTGATCATTGTTCCTATGCAACTCGAACTATCTATGGAGTATTAGGCATAAAAATTTGGATATTTATAGATGATAAATAATGGACTAAAAAAATGACAAATTTTCTTTTTTTTATTAAATCAAATAAAACCGAGCAATTTAAATTTTATAAGACTGAATAAAAATTAGATTGATCATTTAAGAGAATTGCTATGCTTAGTGTGTGACTCGTTAGTTTTTTTTGTTAGTTTATAGTATAGATAGTTGGAATTCAACGACCCTCACTATGAGCTTACTAACTATATAAACTAATAACCAACTTATGGCTTCGTTTCGTATTGTCGAGATTCCAAGAAACAGTCACTATATGACTAGATCGATCATATAGTTGTAGCAACTGAAAATTTTTTTTTAATAAAAAAAAAAAATTATAAATCTTATTATAGGTTGCGAAACAAAAATAAAGGGATGTGGATAAATGGAAGGATGATAGAAAGAAAGAACAAAAAGTATCAATGATATATGATTCCAATATGTATGGTTTATGAATTATCTCACAAAAGGCAATGTGATAAAGCATCAATACTGATATAATATCAATAATTAAAGATAACGAGCCTCGGGTTAATATAAACTAAGAAAATTAACTCAGGAACGAATTTTGTTGGGGTTCCATTGCGGAGTTCGGGCCTAACCATTAACGAAGAGGCTATGGGAACGACAGAACCCATGATTGCATAGGATTTCATGAAAACAAACGAATCCTAATGATTCATTGGGTGGGATGGCGAAACGAACCAAGAACAAATTGATTTATTCTAAAAGTAACAAGGTCTTGATGACCCTACGAATGTAGCACGAAAGAGTCAATATTCGCCCGCGAAACCCTTAGTTTTTAGTTATTGAATTACATACAATCTACATTTTGTTTTAGCGCGATTCGATACAAAATAAATAATGTTGATCTGGTATATAAAGCTTACTCTTAACTATATAACATAACAATACTAAACTATCCTAGAATAACAAAATAATATAACAAAACAAAATAACATAATAAATTCCATTACATTACAAAGTGTATTGTGTATCATTTAATAATATTAAATATATGTGTATTCGGTAGTAATATTAATGAATCATTTCATTCGCGAGGAGCCGGATGAAAAGAAACTCTCATGTCCGGTTCTGCAGTAGAGATGGAATTTAATTAAGAAAGAACCATCCACTATAACCCCAAAAGAACAAAATTTCGTAAACAACATAGAGGAAGAATGAAAGGAATATCTTGTCGAGGCAATCGTATTTGTTTCGGCGGATACGCTCTTCAAGCACTTGAACCCGCTTGGATCACGGCTAGACAGATGGAAGCAGGACGAAGAGCAATGACACGATATGCGCGTCGTGGCGGAAAAATATGGGTACGTATATTTCCCGACAAACCTGTTACAGTAAGACCCGCAGAAACACGTATGGGTTCGGGGAAGGGGGCCCCCGAATATTGGGTATCCGTTGTTAAACCGGGTCGAATACTTTATGAAATGGGCGGAGTATCAGAAACTGTAGCCAGAGCAGCTATTAAAATAGCTGCGCGCAAGATGCCTATACGAACTCAATTCGTTATTGAGGGATAGGGATGCAGAAATTAAAAGATAAAGATAAAGGGATAGGGATGCATAAATTAAAAGATAAAGATAAAGTGATGATGAAAAATAGAAGTTTATTTTTTATAGACAGACAATATTTCTTTTTATTTCTTTTTTATCCTTATGCAGCAAAATAACAGATTAAAATAAAAATGATATGATTCAACCTCAGACCCTTTTGAATGTAGCGGATAATAGTGGAGCTCGAAAATTAATGTGTATTCGAGTCCTAGGAGCTGGTAACCAACGATATGCTCGTATTGGTGACGTTGTTGTTGCCGTAATCAAAGAAGCAGTACCAAATATGCCTCTAGAAAGATCAGAAGTTATTAGGGCTGTAATTGTGCGTACATGTAAAGAACTCAAACGTGACAACGGCATGATAATACGATATGATGACAATGCCGCAGTTGTTATTGATCAAGAAGGAAATCCAAAAGGAACTCGAGTTTTTGGTGCGATCGCTCGGGAATTGAGACAGTTGAATTTTACTAAAATAGTTTCATTAGCTCCCGAGGTATTATAAATACTAGTAGTATATTAAATAATAATATTATATAGCGGGGTATCTGGAATGGGTCAAGTCAATTAGTAGATTGTGTATCACGCATATACTTTATAATTAATTTAATTAATATAAATAAATTGAATTATTTTTTATTAAAATAATAAATAAACATGTTGATTATATAAAAATTAGGGGGTATCAATAATTATAGTTCGCCATGGGTAAGGATACTATTGCCGATATAATAACTTCTATAAGAAATGCTGACACGGATAAAAAAAGAACGGTTCGAATAGCATCCACTAATATTACCGAAAACATTGTAAAAATACTTCTACGAGAGGGTTTTATTGAAAACGTTCGTAAACATCAGGAAAGTAACAAATTTTTCTTGGTTTTAACCCTACGACATAGACGGAATCGAAAGGGAATATATAGAACTATTTTAAAACGTATCAGCCGACCCGGTCTACGAATCTATTCCAACTATCAACAAATTCCTAAGATTTTAGGTGGAATGGGAATTGTAATTCTTTCAACTTCTCGAGGTATAATGACAGATCGAGAAGCTCGACTAGAAAAAATCGGGGGAGAAATTTTGTGTTATATATGGTGATCTTACACCCCTTCCTCCTGTTATCTTAATTTTATCTCTTACTTCCCTTTTGGAAAAAGAGAGTAAAAATCAATTATATAACCCTTTCTCCATTAGTTAATACTTCATAGAGGCTTACCTCGAATAAAAGACTAAAATTAATTCATGAAGGTTTAATTACTGAATCGCTTCCCAACGGTATGTTCCGGGTCCTTTTAGATAATGAAGATCTAATTCTAGGTTATGTTTCAGGGAGGATACGGCACAGTTTTATATGGATACTACCATGAGATAGAATCAAAATTGAAATAAGTGGTTATGATTCAACCAGGGGACGTAGAATTTATAGAATTCACAAATTCGAATTATTAGGTGATTTTTTAAACATTCCTTTTATAGGGATACAATTTGAAGTTAAAAAAATAAAGAAACTTATTTTTCAAGGAGTAGATTCAGAATTAAGGTAAGGAATGAGAAATATGAAAATAAGGGCTTCTGTTCG